CTGCTTGTGAAGTATGGAAAGAGATCAAATTCGATTTCGATCCGGTAGATAAGCTAGATAAATAGAAATCGAAAGATCAAAAATGAGTGTGCATAATTCAGTGATTCTTCTTTGTTCTCCTAATTGATTGCAATTAAACTCGGCCCAATCTTTTCCTAAAAAAAAGGATTGAGCCGATACTTCCTATACTCATCCTCTACTTCCTATAGTATATGCAGTATTTGCATATATCTTTCATATGTACAGATCTTTTAACCATTTGAACCATAGATATATACAAGATCTAAATACAATGAAGACTAAATAATTTCATATTTCGATTTTCTATTTTTCGTGTCGGATCCATAATTAATTCCATGGATCCTTAGGATTGGTGGATCATTTTATATCTCGTAATTTCAGGCCTTAGATTAAGCTAGAGGAAGGACTCCCTCTATCCACTATACTCATCCTGTATATTGTCTTTTTCGTTCCATGTTGCAATATATAAACTTATTTATTGTTTGATTTTATACGATACAAGGTTATACGAGAACGAATTCCTTATTTATAGTTATCTTATTTATAGTTATAGAAAGAAAGAACTATTTCTCTTTTCAATGAGCATTTGTACATGACATGATAGAAACCTGTCTTTCTATCATTTTCAATTGAAAAAAAATAGTAGATTATTTATATCTATCTATCCATATATAGATAGATATAGATATTGAAGTGATACCTTGTATTCCAAGAAAGAGAATCATTTCTTTAAATACTAACTCGTTGTTAGTTAACAATTCTAATCATTGGATTCATATGCTTAATTATGATAGGAAATAAAATAGTAAAATGATTATTCATCGAATGACTATTCATCTATTGTATTTTCATCAAATCAAATAGGGGGCAGGAAGACTCTATGGAAAAATGGTGGTTCAATTCGATGTTGTCTAATGATAAGTTAGAATATAGGTGTGGTCGAAGTAAATCAATGAAAAGTCGTGATGGTATTGGACATGTCAATGGAAGTGAAGAACCTATTATAAATGATAGGGAGAAAAACATTTCTGGTTGGAGTGATAGTGGCAGTTATAGTTTCAATAATATTGATTATTTATTTGCTATTAGGAATTTGATCTCTGATGACACTTTTTTAGTTAAGGATAGTAATGGTGACAGTTATTCTGTATATTTTAATATGGAAAATAAGAGTTTTGAGATTGCTAATGAGAGTTTTTTTCTGAATAAATTAGAACATAATTTTTCTAGTTTTTTGAATAGGGGGTTTAAGAAAAACAATCGCTACTATTATCATTACATGTATGATACTCAATCTAGTTGGAATAATTACATTAATAGTAGCATTGAGAGTTATCTTCGTTTTGAAGTTAGTATTAATAGTTTCATGTTAGGTGGTACTGACAATTCTAGCGACAGTTACATTTATAATTTCATTTGTACTGAAAATATAAGTGGTACTAAAAGTATAATAAGTGGTAGCGAAAGTAGAAGTTCTAGTATAAGACCTAGTAATAAGGGCATTAATTTCAAAAATTTCAATATACTAAGAAGAAGATCTAATGATTTCGATATAAATAAAAAATACAGACATTTATGGATTCAATGCGAAAATTGTTATGGATTAAATTATAAAAAATTTTTTCGATCAAAAATGCATATTTGTGAAGAGTGTGGATATCATGTGAGAATGAGTAGTTCAGATAGAATCGAACTTTTGATTGATTCGGGCACTTGGGAGCCTATGGATGAAGATATGGTCTCTACGGACTTCCTTAATTTTCATTCAGAAGCGGAACCTTATAGAGATCGTATCAAGTTGTATCAAAGAAGGACAGGGTTAACTGAAGCTATTCAGACAGGTATAGGTCAACTAAACGGTATTTCTACAGCAATTGGGGTTATGGATTTTAAGTTCATGGGAGGTAGTATGGGATCTGTAGTAGGTGAAAAACTCACCCGTTTGATTGAATATGCTACTAACCGATCTCTACCCGTGATTATTGTGTGTGCTTCTGGAGGAGCACGCATGCAAGAAGGAAGTGTAAGCTTGATGCAAATGGCTAAAATATCTTCTGCTTTATATAATTATCAATCAACTAAAAAGTTCTTCTATGTATCAATCCTTACATCTCCTACAACGGGTGGAGTAACAGCTAGTTTTGGGATGCTGGGAGATGTTATAGTTGCTGAACCAGGTGCGTACATTGCTTTTGCGGGTAAAAGAGTAATTGAACAAACATTGAATAGGACAATGCCCGACGGTTCACAAGCGGCGGAGCATTTATTCCGTAAAGGCTTATTCGACTCAATCGTACCACGTAATCCTTTAAAAGGTATTCTGAGTGAGTTATTTCAGCTCCACGGCTTCTTTCCCTTGAATCGAAATTCAAAAAATTAAAGTACAGCACCAGATTAGATTCAGTTATTTTATTTATAACGAACAAGTATTTAGTTCATTGTAATAAAAAAACAAAGAAAAACGTTCCTTGGCGACATAAGTTTAACTTTTTAGTCAGAATCCCAAGTTTCAGATAATTTTTTTCTTCCAGATCCATTTTTTATCTTCATGATTAGGAATTATGAACCCTCTATCAAGAGTATCAAAAAGTGAATTTCGCTTCCTGAGGAATTCTAATTGGGGGAAATAAAAAGAATTTTATCTGGCCTTCTTACGTATTAAGATAGACAATAATTAAAAATAAAAAATAGCAAAAAAAAAAAAAAAAAGAAATAGAAAATATGGAATAGAAGTGATTTGATTTCTATATCTATCGATAACCGCCCTTTTTTACTATAAATCTCTGTTTTGTTTGTTGGATCAGATTATTTAGATTCGCGAATTCATAAATTCATACATAATAAACTATTTCAGACTAAACAACTCCTTTCTTTTTATTTTAGTTAATAATAATTTATTAGTTAATAATTATTTCGTTAATAATAAATTACTTACCTTATTAGATTGTAAAGAACGATAGAAAACATAGCGAGATGGAAGAAGAATAATACAAATTTTAAAAGCAAATTAGCATATCGATATTCGTGTAGAAAGATGAATAGGCCCACTTAATTTAATTCGACATTTTGGCATTTTAAATTTGTATTTTATTATTCTTTTTTTTTTTTTGAAATTCAGAATTTTTTTGAGATTCAAACAAAAATGAATATATCGTATATATCTTATATTATTCTTATATTATATTCTTAGAATATTATAGTTAATTATCTTATCTTATATATATATATAGTCTATATATAGTATATTCTTCTAGCTTCTAGATATAGATATATATTATATATGGAATTATTATATATGGAATTATTATATATGGAATTATTATATATGGAATTATTATATATATAATTATCTTATTTAATAATTAATACTACTTATTTATTCATTTAATTATTAATTAATACTACTTAATTAACATTAACGCAATATTATATTATTAATATATTATTAATTAACGTAATATGATATCAACATTTTAACGTAATATTATTAACGTAATATTAGATTATTTTTATATTATTTTTCAAACTGAATTTAAAATTACAATAGTCAATATTACTTATAATAGATATACTTATCATATCATAAGATATCTTTCTAATGGATACAAATATCTAGATATAAATATTAAATCGAGGCACCCATTCTATGACAGATCTCAACTTACCCTCTATTTTTGTGCCTTTAGTGGGCCTAGTATTTCCGGCAATTGCAATGGCTTCTTTATCTCTTCATGTCCAAAAAAATAAGATTGTCTAGATCCGATGGGACCAAATCTTATCAATTTATTTCAACACTCGATCATAATACGGATATTTATTTAGTGTAATATGGTACCATATGTGAGTCTTTCCACACACAAATGAAAGAACTGTTATGCATGCGCGGATACATGATATCCGCATAAATGCATATATATGCGAGCTATATCTGGTTAAAAATGCATCAATGAATATTTTTATTTAATAGAAAGTCAATGTATCTAACCAATTACTCCACATCAGAATAGTGCTAGTTTTTGAAAGTTACTTCGGGATCAAGAAAGGTAAAGTCAAATTCACAAATTCATTTGGGTTATTCTCTCAATTCCAATCGAATGCAACTGAATCTAGTATAGTATGAATTGGCGATCAGAACATATATGGATAGAACTTATAACGGGGTCACGAAAAACAAGTAATTTTTGCTGGGCCTGTATCCTTTTTTTAGGTTCACTAGGATTCTTACTGGTTGGAACTTCCAGTTATCTTGGTAGGAATCTGCTATCCGTATTTCCGTCTCAGCAAATTGTTTTTTTTCCACAAGGGATCGTGATGTCTTTTTACGGGATTGCGGGTTTATTCATTAGCTCCTATTTGTGGTCCACAATTTTGTGGAATGTAGGTAGTGGTTATGACCGATTCGATAGAAAAGAAGGAATAGTGTGCATTTTTCGTTGGGGATTTCCTGGAATAAATCGTCGCATCTTCCTTCGCTTTCTTATGAGAGATATCCAATCAATCAGAATTGAGGTTAAAGAGGGTTTTTCTCCTCGTCGTGTCCTTTATATGGAAATCAGAGGCCAAGGGGCCATTCCTTTGACTCGTACTGATGAGAATTTTACTCCACGAGAAATTGAACAAAAAGCTGCCGAATTGGCCTATTTCTTGCGCGTACCAATTGAAGTATTTTGAATTAATTGAAGAATAAAGTTTTCTTAGCATGGGGAAAGTAATTTGCTAATTCCTTTTTTAATACAATTGAAGTCTTTTCGGAATGTTCATTTGAACAAAACATATTATACTATTCTATTTCCCCGTTCCCTTGTCGCGGCGACTCACATAGAATAAAACAAAAAAAGCCGGAGGACGTATATGGAATAACTATACTCTAAATAAACTATACTATAATTAATTAAGAAAAGAAGACAATTTTAGTATACTATTTTTATACCAAAAGTATTTCATATGCGTATGGATCCCAACTCAATTCTTTTATACTTGCAAATTTCTACTAAAAAAAATCAATAAGTAGGGATTCATCAAATATATCTGAACATTTATTTCGTAATAAAAAATTCGTGTCACCTTTTTCGGCCAAGATTTTCAATTGATACCTTATCTCATTTTCTTGGATTGTGGCTAGATGGTGAAACATTTCGAAATAATTAATTGATCCGGGGGATTCGTTTCGAAATCCGATTCGTTATTTTATTAAGTAGGTTTTCGAGTATTCATCGAATGGAACAAATGAAGATGCAATTGCTTCGAATTTGTCCAATTGAGATATCTCGGGCTAATTAATATTGATTTTTTTATTTTCATTCGAAAAAGGACCCTTATTCTATTTCTATTATTCTCTTTATATATTCCTTCTAGATCCAAGAACTAAACAAAAATTCTTACAAAAAAATAGAAATAGAACCATGGGTTCAATACCTTGTTATAGAACTCGTGTTTCAGTTAAATATCATATAGAGTCAACTAATCAATAATGAAGCGAGTTCATTAACAATTCAATTCACAGATCAAAAATGAAAAAAAAGAAAGCATTGCCTTCTTTCCCATATCTTGCATCTATAGTTTTTTTGCCCTGGTGGGTTTCTTTCTCATTTAATAAATGTCTGGAACTTTGGGTTACTACTTGGTGGAATACTAGGCAATCCGAAACTCTCTTGAATGATATTCAAGAGAAAAACCTTCTAGAAAGATTCATAGAATTAGAAGAACTCTTTCTATTGGACGAAATGATAAAGGAGTACCCGGAGACACATATACAAAAACTTTGTATAGGAATACACAAGGAAACAATACAATTGGTCAAAACACATAATGAATATCATCTTCATATCATTTTGCATTTCTCGACAAATATAATCTGTTTTGCTATTCTAAGTGGTTATTTTATTCTGGGTAATGAGGAACTTGTCATTCTTAACTCTTGGGTTCAGGAATTCCTTTATAACTTAAGTGACACAATAAAAGCTTTTTCTATTCTTTTATTTACTGATTTATGGATTGGATTTCACTCGACCCATGGTTGGGAACTTATAATAGGTTCGGTCTACAACGATTTTGGATTGGCTCATAACGATCAAATTATATCTGGTCTTGTTTCCACTTTTCCAGTTATTCTAGATACAATTGTGAAATATTGGATCTTCCATTATTTAAATCGTGTATCTCCTTCGCTTGTAGTCATTTATCATTCAATGAATGAATGAAGAACTCGTTTGATCTCCTGGTATCAATCAAATCAGAATCTTTCTTCCTTTATAAACAAAGCATTTTCAATCTTACTTAATTCTTTATATTTCTACCTGTTCAAGGTATTCATCCTATATTCCAGTACAACTATTCCAGTACAATGGCAGACTCGTGCATAGGGAACTATACTAGCTACCTATCTAATTTATTGTAGAAATTCCGGGATCCATGATTGGACATGCAAAATAGAAATACTTTTTCTTGGGTAAAGGAACAGATGACTCGATCCATTTCTGTATCGATCATGATATATGTAATAACTCGGGCATCCATTTCAAATGCATATCCCATTTTTGCGCAGCAGGGTTATGAAAACCCACGAGAAGCAACTGGACGAATTGTATGTGCCAATTGCCATTTAGCTAATAAGCCTGTGGATATTGAAGTTCCGCAAGCTGTGCTTCCTGATACTGTATTTGAAGCAGTTGTTAGAATTCCTTATGATATGCAACTGAAACAAGTTCTTGCTAATGGTAAAAAAGGGGGTTTGAATGTGGGTGCTGTTCTTATTTTACCCGAGGGATTCGAATTAGCCCCCCCCGATCGTATTTCTCCCGAGTTGAAAGAAAAGATAGGAAATCTGTCTTTTCAGAGTTATCGTCCTAATCAAAAAAATATTCTTGTGATAGGTCCTGTTCCCGGTCAGAAATATAGTGAAATCGTCTTTCCTATTCTGTCCCCCGACCCTGCTACGAAGAAAGACGTTCACTTCTTAAAATATCCCATATATGTAGGTGGGAACAGAGGAAGGGGTCAGATTTATCCTGATGGTAGCAAGAGTAACAATACAGTCTATAATGCTACATCAGCAGGTATAGTAAGCAAAATAGTACGTAAAGAAAAGGGGGGATATGAAATATCCATAGTTGATGCATCGGACGGACGTCAAGTGATTGATATTATACCTCCAGGGCCAGAACTTCTTGTTTCAGAGGGTGAATCCATCAAGCTTGATCAACCATTAACAAGCAATCCTAATGTAGGAGGGTTTGGTCAGGGAGATGCGGAAATAGTGCTTCAAGATCCATTACGCGTTCAAGGCCTTTTGTTCTTCTTTGCATCTGTGATTTTGGCACAAGTTTTTTTGGTTCTTAAAAAGAAACAGTTTGAAAAGGTTCAATTGTACGAAATGAATTTCTAGGTCCAGAGATTTCTTAGCATCAAGTTGGTAAAAAGTATCGATTTAGTGTCGATCGATACAATTATGTCCGATCAAAAAATTCGGTAAATCCTTTT